TCTATCGAATCGATCATAACCACTACCTACATTCCAGGAAATTGTGCACCACAAATAAGAGCTGATAAAGAGACCCGCAATTCCGTAGAAAGACATCACGATTCCTTGTGGAAAAAAAATGATTTGCTGAGGCGGAAAAAAAGATAGCAAATTTCTACCAAGATAACTGGAAGTTCCAACTAATAAGAAGCCTAATGAACCTAAAAAAAGGATAAAGGCCCAGCAGAAATTACTTATTTTTCGAGACCCCGTTATAAGTTCTATCCATATATCGTCTGATCGCCAAGTCATACCTTACTCGATTGCATTTTATTGGAATTGAGATAATACCCCAGAGAAATTTGACTTTACTTTTTTGTTTCCGAAGTAACTCTCATCAACTAGCACTAGTTTGAGGTGAACTAGCACTAGTTTGATGTCAACCTTTAGGAGTAATTCATCAAATTGGTTAAATCTAAAATAATAACATACTCTTTATTTAATCTTTATTTAATAAGATTCCACTATACATATCGATATACATATAGATTCACCGACTACATTTCAGTCATCCAGGGATCCTGATCTATTTGAAAATTGATAGAATTGATATAGCCATATATCATGTTTCTGCGGGCATAAGAGTTTTTTCCTTTATGTTCGGCGTAAATCACATGTTATACTATATTCCAATAAATAGATATCCGTGTTATGATACAAGTCCACGTTTTCAAAAAAAAAATGGATGAGATTGGGTCCCGGCGGATCTAAACAATCTTGTTTTTTTGAACATAAATAAATAAAGAAGCCATTGCAAATGCCGGAAAGACTAGGCCTACTAACGGCACAAAAATAGATGGAAGGTTAAAATCTGTCATAATAAGGGGTACCTCGATTTACTATTTGTATCTGTTATTATTATTATATAAATAAAGATATCTTGTAATAATTATAATTAAATTAAGAATTTGAATTCTAATTAGATAATATTTATTATTAATAGAATTTGAATAATTTTAAATTCTTAGTATAGATCTAAGTATCTATATATCTAAATCTAACTGAGTACGTATAATAAGAATAAGTGCAAAGAATGTAGAACTGTAGAACTAAATAAATGGACTTATTCATCTCCTACATGAGAAAGATATGTATGATAATAAACTTTATCATTTTGCTTTATTTCTTTGTCTTTTGTTCTTGTCTTCTAATTTTCTAAAAATAGATAAAGAGTTTTTTTTATCGATTATCGAAGGAAAAACCCACTCTTGGTGATGGTGATAAAGGCTTCTCGATTCGTAATCAGGAATATAAATATAGGTCAAAAAAAGAGCTATCCTCAACTTTAGTTTTGATTCTTTCTACAATTCGATCTTCTATCACCAAAGAAAAAGCCATTATTATCTTATTTACTTTGATTCCGATAAACTAACTACTTTTTGCTACAAACAAAAAAAATAATTGAACTTAGTGCTCTACTTGATTTTGCTTGACTTTTGATTCAAAGGAAAAAAGGCGTGGAGCTTAAATAACTCACTCAGAACGTTTTTTAAAAGATTACGTGGTACAATTAGGTCGAATAAACCCTTCTGGAATAAGTATTCAGCTGCTTGTGAACCTTCGGGTACTGTTTTATTCAATGTTTGTTCAATTACTCTTTTACCTGCAAATGCAATGTAGGCATTGGGTTCGGCAATAATGATATCCCCCAACATACCAAAACTAGCTGTCACTCCACCAGTTGTCGGAGATGTAAGGATTGATACATAAAATAATTTTTTATTTAATTGATAATCATATAAAGCAGACGCAATTTTAGCCATTTGCATCAAGCTCAAACTTCCTTCCTGCATGCGCGCCCCCCCCGAAGCACACACTATAATAAGAGGTAATTTTTTATTGGCAGCGTGTTCAATCAAACGGGTGATTTTCTCTCCGACTACGGATCCCATACTACCCCCCATAAACTGAAAATCCATAACCCCAATTGCTACGGGAATGCCGTTTAGTTGGCCTATGCCTGTTTGAACAGCCTCGGTTAATCCTGTCTTTTTTTGATAAGAATCAATACGATCTTTATAAGGCTCCTCCTCCGAATGAAATTCAATGGGATCCAGAGAGACCATGTCTTCATCCATAGGATCCCAAGTACCCGGATCGATCAAAAGTTCAATTCTATCCGAACCACTCATTTTCAAATGATATCCACATTGTTCGCAAATATTCATTTTTGATTTCAAAAATTTCTTATAATTTAATCCATAACAATTTTCGCATTGAACCCACAAATGCTTGTATTTTTGAGTTACCTCGAGATCATTAGAACTTTCTCTTATAGTTAAATCACTGCCCTTTGTGCGAGTTCGTCTACCGGAACCCTCGTTTTCACTACTATTTCGACTTTCACCACTACAAATGGCCCTATAAATGTAACTGTCACCGTAATTCTCACTACCACTTATAATGGAAGTATCTATACAGATTTGAGACTGAAGATAATTATCAATGCAACTATTAATGT